CCGCATCCCCCTGACCAAATCCACCCACATTAGGATTACTTGTTAATGGTTGATCCAGTTTGATAGATTCTCCTTCGGAAACAAGAAGTTCCGGTCCTGGAGGTATAATATCAATCACTTGACGGCTTTCTGACGCATCTGTTATGGTTATTTCGTACCCTCCTTTTTCTTTTCGTATTATTTTGCTTACTATACCTGCTGCTGTGGCATTATAAACCGTATTGTTACTCTTGCTCCCGTCGGGATAAATCTGACCCCGTCCCCGATTTCCACCTACATATATGGGATATTTTAAGAAGTGAACATCTTTCTTTGTAGCAGGGTCCGGAGAAAGAATAGGAAAGGTGATTTCACTATATTTCTGACCAGGAACAGGCCCTATCACAAGAATATTTTTTTTAGTAGGTCGATAACTCTGAAAAGATAGATTACCTATCTTTTGTTTCATCTCTGGCGAAATACGATCAGGAGGGGCTAATTCAAACCCGTCGGGTAAAATAAGAACAGCCCCTACATTCAAAGCTCCCTTTTTCCCATTAGCAAGAACTTGTTTCAGTTGCATATCATAAGGAATTCGAACAACTGCTTCAAATACAGTATCAGGAAGCACCGCCTGTGGAACCTCAATATCCACGGGCTTATTAGCTAAATGACAATTGGCACATACAATACGGCCAGTCGCTTCGCGTGGATTTTCATAACCTTGCTGTGCAAAAATGGGATATGCATTTGAAACGGATGCCCGAGTTATTATATATATCATGAGCGATACGGAAATGGAACGAGTAATCTCTTCCTTTATCCAAGAAAGGGTCTTTGTCTTTCTAATTTGCATGGTCCAATCATTGATCCCGAAAATTTCTACAATAAAATTCGGTAGGTCGCTAGTATAGTTCCCTATCCACGATGCTGCTATTTACTGAAAAATTTGTACTAAAATATAGGAAAAATCCGAACCAAATCTCTTAGATGTATAGAAAAAATAGGTGTATAAAAAAAGGTAAGATTTTGAATCTTTTTCTTATGTACAAAATAACAAACAGTCGAATTGAATCGGTGGATCATTTGTCAGTCATTCATTGAATGATAAATTACTACAAGTGACGGAGATATGCGATTTAAATAGCGGAAGATCCAATATTTAAAAATTGTATCGATAATCACTGGAAAAGTGGAAACAAGGCCAGATATAATTTGATCATTATGAGCAAATCCAAAATCTTTGTAGATAGAGCCGATCATTAGTTCCCAACCGTGGGGTGAGTGGAATCCTATACATAAATCGGTTAATAAAAGAATTGAAAAAGCTTTTATTGTGTCGCTTAAGTTATATAGAAACTCTTGAACCCAAGAATTAAGAATAATAAGCTCTTCATTACCTAGAATAGAATAAACACTTAGAATAAGGAAACAGATTATATTTGTAGAAAAGTGCAAAATCGTATGGATACGATCCTCATTGTGCATCTTGATTAATTGGATCGTTTCCTTGTGGATTGCGATACGAAACTTTTGTAGATGTGTTTCCGGGTATTCCTTTATTATTTCGTCCAACAGGAAAAGTTCCTCTAATTCTATGAATTTTTTGAGAATACTCTTTTCTTGAATATCATTTAAAAAAGTTTCGGATTTACTAGTATTCCACCAATAAATAACCCAAGATTCCAGACTTTTATTAAATGAAAAGGAGATCCACCAGGGCAAAAAGACTATAGATGTAAGATATAGAAGGGCTTTTTTTTTTCCATTTTTTCCTCTGTGAATTTTTAATGAACCCGCCTCATTCGTCAACCCTATACGATTGAATATTTCTATAAAGCATAAGTTCTATTACAAAGGTTCGAACCTATGAATCTATTCCCTGTTTTTTATTTGTGAGTCGGCGGTTAGTCCTTGAATTTAGAAAGAATACAGAAATAACTTAAGAATAAGAAAGAATACACGAATGAAGAAAAAAAATATTGTTTCAAAATATCTCAATTGCTCAAATTAGAAGGAATTCCCTCAATACCCAAAGAACCGCTTCAATTTCGGATTTCGAGATGAAAGAATTCCTTTCTATCAAAAGAAAAATATCAAATATTTCGAACAAAAAAAATTAGCCGATTGGCCAGAGTCTACAGGAATAATTGAGAGAGATTTCTTGAAGAATATTTTAACGTGATGACCAAAAATGGGTGGCAAAAACAAAATAAGACAGAAAAGTTATCATTCAAAGTTATCATTTTTAGTGGTCCAATTCTTTACTCATTAAAGAGAAAAAGGGGATAAAAAGAAACGTCGATTGACAAAAAAGGAGAGAGAATTTCCAAGATAGAATCTATCTGTATCTATCGCATTAATTTCCAATATTGAAAAAAAAAAAAGAGAGAATTTCTTCATTCTCCATTTTATTCCGAAAAGTCAAGTTTGGATCTATGAGATGAGTCCATTATTTCCATTTTGGACTTGTTTTGTTACTGAATTTAGTGAATTTACATACGCATAAAAAAATTTTCGGACCCCAAAAAGGTTCGTTTTGTAATTGGTCTGTATATATAATATACGACGTCTTCTTTGGTTCATCAGTATTGTGAAGAAATTTCAGTTAAAGTAAAGTTAAGTTATGTTATAGAAAAAAAAGAGAACTCTGGGATTTTTTCCCTCCTGCTAAGAAAATTTGCACTTTTCAGTTTAAGCTTATTTCAAAATACTTCAATTGGTACACGCAAGAAATAGGCCAATTCCGCTGCTTTTTGCTCAATTTCTCGTGGAGTCAAATTCTCATCAGTACGAGTCAAAGGAATGTCCCCCTGGCCTCGGATTTCCATATAAAGGACACGCCGAGTGTAAATATCCTCTTTAGCTTTTATTCTGATAGACTGAATATCTTTCATAAGGAATTGGAGTAAGATGCGACGATTTTTTCCAGGAAATCCCCAACGAAAAATACACACGATTCCTTCTTTTCTATCGAATCGATCATAACCACTACCTACATTCCACGAAATTGTACACCACAAATAAGAGCTAATAAATAGACCGGCAATCCCATAGAAAGACATCACGATTCCCTGCGGAAAAAAAATTATTTGCTGAAATGGAAATAAAGATATCCAATTTCTGCCAAGATAACTGGAAATTCCAACCAATAAAAACCCCAATGAACCTAAAAAAAGTATAAGGGCCCAGCAGAAATTACTTGTTTTTCGAGACCCCGCTATAAGTTCTATCCATATACGTTCTGATCGCCAACTCATACTTGATCTAGTTGCATTTTACATTTTATTGGAAGTGGGAGAATAGCCCAAATGAATTTGACTTTTTTTGTTTCCAAAGTAATTTTCATCAACTCGCACCATTTTGATATGAATCTTTAGGAAAAATTCGTTAGATCTAAAACAATAAGAGCCTTTTCATACGATCCCCTATCTACACACATATAGATACATTGGTTCTGTCAGGCATTTTCCCCAATCTCGATTTTTTTTTTCAAATAACTCATTTATGCATGTATAAGATATAAGAAAGGAACACTTTCATTTATGTTTGAAAGAAGCTGCCTGTTAGATCCTAATTAGACTAAAGAAATCTCTGTGTTATAATCCAAGTCTAAGTCTTGGAAAAAAAAGTAGATGAAATTTGCCCCTATCGGATCTAAAAAATCTTATTTTTCTGAACATGAAGAGATAAAGAAGCCATCGCAATTGCCGGAAATACTAAGCCCACTAAAGGCACAAAAATAGAGGGTAAGTTGTTGAGAATTGTCATAGAATGGGCACCTCGATTTAATATTTGTACCTGTTATTTATATTAACAATCTTTTTACCTTTTCTTGTTATTTATATTGTTAGAAAGATATCTTAATAATCATTATAATTCCTATATTATATATAATTCCTATATTATATAATTATACTAAGTATATCTAAGTGAATATATATAATAAAGTGCAATGGGTGTAGAACTAACTAATAAATGGACTAATTCTTTTTTCTACCTGAAATGTGTGTATAACACTCCATTTGTTTGTTATTTTTATTTTTTTATCTTTTTCTTGTCTCATAACCTTCTTTTCTTTTTTTCATTTTATAATTGGACTTTATTAAATTAATAATAAATTAATAAAATAAAAAAAAGAATATGAAATTCATTTATTATTTACCTTGCCCAATTTAATTTCGTGGGAGAAAGAATTCACCCGTTTATCTTATTGATAGGGATTTCCTAATTAGGAATCAATCAGGAATATCGGTAAAAAAAAAATGATCTTCTGCATGATTCTTTCTACAGTTTACTCTTATGTCACAAAAAAATACATTCTTCTGATTTTTCTTTTAATTCTGCTAACTAATAATTCACTTTTAACTAATAATTAACTTTAATTAACTTAAGGCTCCGCTTGATTTATGATTCAAAGGAAAGAAAGCGTGTAATTGAAATAACTCATTCAGAACATCTTTTAAAAGATTACGTGGTACGATTGGATCGAATAAGCCCTTATGGAATAAAAATTCGGCCGCTTGTAAATCTTCAGGTACTGCCTTTTTCAATGTTTGTTCAATTACTCTTTTACCTGCAAATGCAATGTAGGCCTTGGGTTCCGCAATAATGATATCTCCCAACATACCAAAACTAGCCGTCACCCCACCGGTCGTAGGAGATGTAAGGATTGAGACATAAAATAACTTTTTATTCGATTGATAATCATATAAAACAGAAGATATTTTAGCCATTTGCATCAAGCTCAAACTTCCTTCTTGCATGCGTGCTCCTCCGGAAGCACACACTAGAATAAGAGGTAAAAATTTATTGGCAGCATACTCGATCAAACGAGTGATTTTCTCCCCTACTACGGATCCCATACTACCCCCCATAAACTGAAAATCCATAACCCCGATTGCTACGGAAATGCCATTTAGTTGGCCTGTACCTGTTTGAACAGCCTCGGTTAATCCTGTCTTTTTTTGATAAGAATCAATACGATTTCTATAAGCGTCCTCCATTGAATAAAATTCAAT